CCATATTTATCTAAATAGACAAGAAAAAAGATAAGACGAAATAACTTAACGCTTTGTGTTGGATCCACAATTAATCCTCCGGATCCTTAGGATTGGTGTATTCTTATACTTAATAATTTACCCTTATACTTGGAATGTAATGGAATTCCTTAATGTAATTCGTATTTTTTCTATTTATTATAGTATAGCCTGATCCTGCATTTTTGGATCATAGATCGCGCCAAGCAGCCTCTTCTACCTATCCTGTATATTGTCCTTTTCAGTCGGTGTTGGAATAGAAACTGATTAGATTAGTAGGCGAGATTTTACAAAAAAGGTTTATTCATAGTATTAGCAGAAACGGCTTTTTTTCAATACCCCCTCATATTAGTTAATAACCCTATTGATATTAGTTAATAACCCTATTGATTGGATTTATATGTTTATTCGGATCGGAATATTCAAATGATTTTTATCGAACGATTATTCATCTATTGTATTTTCATGTAAATGACTATTCATCTATTGTATTTTCATGTAAATTAGGGGCAAGAAAGTTCTATGGAAAAATGGTGGTTTGGTTCGCTCTTGTTTAGCGAGGAGTTAGAACACGGGTGTAGGCTAAGTAAATCAATGGCCGTTTTTGGTCCTTTTGAAAATAACAGTGTAAGTGAAGATCAAATTATAGATGATATGGATAAAGACGTGTCTAATTGTAGTGACAAGTCTAATTACAGTAATGTTGATCGTTTAGTCGGCGGCGGATCCACTCGGAATTTAATATCGGATGAGACTTTTTTAGTTATGGATAGTAATAGGGACGGTTATTCCATATATTTTGATATTGAAAATCAAAATTTTGAGATTGACACCGATCATTCTTTTCTAAGTGAACTAAAAAGTTCGTTTTCCCAGACTTCGAGTTATATGAATAATGCAACTAAAAGTGACGATAATCTCCGCGACCGTTACCCGTATGATACTAATTCTAATTATAGTTGGAATAATCATATTACTAGTTGCATTGACAGTTATCTTCGTTCTCAAATTTGTATTGATAGTTATATTTTAAGCAATAGTGACAATTACAGTTACAGTGATAGTTACATTTATAGTTACATTTGTGGCGAAAGCAGAACTAGTAGTAAAAGCGGGAGTTCCAGTATCAAAACTAGCAAAGATGGTAGTGATTTAACTATAAGATCTAATAATTTAAATGTAACTCAAAAATACAGGCATTTGTGGATTCAATGCGAAAATTGTTATGGATTAAATTATAAGAAATTTTTAAAATCCAAAATGAATATTTGTGAACAGTGTGGATGTCATTTGAAAATGAGTAGTTTCGATAGAATCGAACTTTTGATTGATCCAGGTACTTGGAATCCTATGAATGAAGATATGGTCTCTCTAGATCCCATTGAATTTCATTCGGAAGAGGAACCTTATAAAGATCGTATTGATTCTTATCAAAAAAATACAGGATTAACTGAGGCTGTTCAAACAGGCACAGGTCAATTAAATGGCATTCCCGTAGCAATTGGGGTTATGGATTTTCAGTTTATGGGAGGTAGTATGGGATCTGTAGTAGGTGAAAAAATCACACGTTTGGCTGAGTATGCTACCAATAAACTTTTACCTCTTATTCTAGTGTGTGCTTCTGGAGGAGCCCGCATGCAAGAAGGAAGCTTGAGCTTGATGCAAATGGCTAAAATATCTTCCGCTTTATATGATTATCAATCAAATAAAAAGTTATTTTATGTCGCAGTCCTTACATCCCCTACCACAGGTGGGGTGACGGCTAGTTTTGGTATGTTGGGAGATATCATTATTGCTGAACCAAACGCTTACATTGCATTTGCGGGTAAACGAGTAATTGAACAAACATTGAATAAGACAGTACCCGAGGATTCACAAGTGGCTGAATATTTATTCCATAAGGGCTTATTCGATCTAATCGTACCACGTAATCTTTTAAAGGATGTTCTGAGTGAATTATTTCGGCTACACGCCTTCTTTCCTTTGGATCAAACTTAGATTTAGATTAAGTAGAGCTGTAGAGTAGAGTTTTAATTTATTTATTAATTTAATAATTAATAAAACGGAATAAATTTTTTGAAATGAAAATTATTAAATTATAAGACAAGAGCACGAAAATAACTAAAAATATGAATAAAAAAAAGGTGCATTATCATACATATATTTCGTGTAGAAACGTGTAGAAGGGTGAATAAGTCCGTTTATTTACACATTTTTTTATAAGTATTTATTCAAAAAAAAATTATTAAAACATATACTTATATATTCCTTATTTAGGTATATACTCACTTAGGTATACTTACTATAAATATAATAATTATATATATTATATAAATATAATTATTATATATGAATATATATTAATTTTAAAATATCTTTAATAACAATATAAGGTTAAAATAAAAAAAATAAAAATAGTAATATAAAATATAAAGCAATAAATAAAAATAACAGGTACAAATATTAAATCGAGGTACCCACTCAATGATAACTCTCAACAGCTTTCCCTCTATTTTTGTGCCTTTAGTAGGCTTAGTATTTCCGGCAATTGCAATGGTTTCTTTATTTCTTCATGTTCAAAAAAACAAAATTTTTTAGATACTATAGGGACAACTCTTTATCCATTTTTTTTTTTCAAGACTTACTTTGATCATAACACCCCTATCTATTTAGTAGAATATGGTATAACATCTGGCTTCTTTCGAGCATAAGCTCTTATGTATGTGTGTAAACATGATATATGGGTAAATTAATTATAACAATTTCAAATGGATCGATAGCGGGGAGAGTTTCGGAAATGTAAAGTGAATATATCTATATGTGGATATCCATAGGAAATCATATGAAAGAGATGTTATTATTTTAGTTTGGATCTAAGTAATTCGATGAATTTTTCTAAAATAAAAGTTTCACATCATAGTAGTGCTGGTTGATGAAAGTTACTTCGGAAACAAAAAAAGTAAACTAAAATTTCTTTTTGTTATTCTTCCAATTCCAATAAAATGCAACTAGGTCTAGTGAGAGTATGAGTTGGCGATCAGAACGTATATGGATAGAACTTATAGCGGGATCTCGAAAAATAAGTAATTTCGGTTGGGCCCTCATTCTTTTTTTAGGTTCATTAGGGTTTGTATTGGTTGGAACCTCCAGTTATTTTGGTAGGAATTTTATATCTTTGTTTCCTTCTCAGCAAATAAATTTTTTTCCACAGGGGATCGTGATGTCTTTCTATGGGATCGCGGGTCTCTTTATTAGCTCCTACTTGTGGTGCACAATTTCGTGGAATGTAGGTAGTGGTTATGATCGATTTGATATAAAAGAGGGCATAGTGTGTATTTTTCGTTGGGGATTTCCTGGAAAAAACCGTCGCATATTCCTGCGATTCCTTATGAAAGATATTCAGTCTATCAGAATAGAAAATAAAGAGGGTCTTTTTGCTCGTCGGGTTCTTTATATGGAAATCAGAGGCCAGGGGGCCATTCCCTTGACACGTACTGATGAGAATTTGACTCCACGAGAAATTGAGCAAAAAGCTGCTGAATTGGCCTATTTCTTGCGCGTACCAATTGAAGTATTTTGAAAAAAGGAATTGAAAAATGAATAGTTTGCAAAAGGGAAAAAACTCAAGAACTCTCTTTTTTTCTATACCATAACTTAACGGAAGTTTGTTCTGAATGCCTGCCTATTCAAGCCAAAGTAAACGTATACGAAGCAACTCTAAAATAAAATTTTGTGTGTCCATCATTTTTTTTTTTCAAATATTTGATATTTTTTTTTAATAAAACGGGAGTTCTTTCGTTTCGAAATCCAACTAATATTACTTTGAAGCGAGTTCTTTCTTATTCTATTTCTGTATTCTTTCTAGATTCAAGGACTAACCTAACCACTCTACTGCATCACAAATAAAAACCTCGAAATAGATTAGATTAATGGGCTCGATGGCTTGGGTTGGGATATAACTTATGCTTGATAGAAATATTAGTATCATATAGAGTCGACGCATGGGGTGAGTTCATTAAAACTTCAAAAATTCACAGACGAAAAAATGGCAAAAAAGAAAGTATTTATTTCCCTTCTATATCTTGCATTTATAGTATTTTTGCCTTGGTGGATCTCTCTCTCATTTAAAAAAAGTCTGGAATCTTGGATTACTAATTGGTGGAATATTAGGCAATCCGAAATTTTTTTGAATGATATTCAAGAAAAGAGTATTCTAAAAAAATTCATAGACTTAGAGGAACTCCTTCGTTTGGAGGAAATGATAAAGGAATACCCAGAAACGCATTTACAAAAGCTTCGCGTCGAAATCTACAAAGAAACGACCCAATTGATCAAGATGCACAATGAGGATCGTATCCATACAATTTTACATTTCTCGACAAATATAATCTGTTTCGTTATTCTAAGTGGTTATTCTATTATAGGTACTGAAGAACTTGTTATTCTTAACTCTTGGGTTCAAGAATTCCTATATAACTTAAGCGACACAATAAAGGCTTTTTCTATTCTTTTATTAACTGATTTATGTATAGGATTCCATTCGCCCCACGGTTGGGAATTAATGATTGGCTCTGTCTACAAAGATTTTGGATTTGCTCATAATGATCAAATTATATCCGGTCTTGTTTCTACTTTTCCAGTCATTTTAGATACAATTTTTAAATATTGGATCTTTCGTTATTTAAATCGTGTATCTCCTTCACTTGTAGTGATTTATCATTCAATGAATGACTGAAAAATGATCGAACGGCCCAATTATAATATTTGTTTGTTACTTTGTACATAAGCAAAACATTGAAAATTGTACCTATTATTTCTACCCAGTAAAGGGATTTCTCCAATATTTCAGAAAAATTATTTCAGTAAATATCAAAATTATAGGTAGGCAACTCTATTGGCGACCTACCTACTTTTATTGTATAAATTTTCGGGATCAATGATTGGACCATGCAAACTAAAAAAACCTTTTCGTCGATAAAGAA